GGCAAAGCTTCTAGCCAGGGGAAACGATAGGGGGTCGGCCAATAAAGCTTCCCGCCGATTGGGCGGTCCCCCATCGTCTAATAACTATAATAACTAACTCTTTACGGGCTTGCAAGGCTCGCTGGAATAGATAGCTCTTTCCCAGAGTTCATGAGTGAATCTCAATCAAATCAATGGCAATAATGAAAGAGGCGAAGACCCAGTAGAAAGAAGGGCACAGGCTAATAGCACGTGAAGACGAGAACGAGAGTGAGGTACAACAAGGCCATTCGGTAGGGACCCTAACCGCTTATTAGCAGCGGCATTAGACGACCTTCGAGGAAAACTGAAAGGTAGAGTTGCCCAACTTCGTCACCATGGTACAGAACGGTGGCAGGATAGAAGCGTTCCCGGGAGAGGGGAACGTAAGCCAACTTTTCCTGTCAGTAAATAAACGTAAATCTGTGCACGAGCCTATTAGTATACTAGCGGAGCTCTTGCAAAGAAAGATGTCCTTCCTAACCCGAAGGAGGAGGTATATGGCAATGCGAAGCTAGAGTTAAGGTGCACGAGGTCTTAAAACACCTTGAAGCTTGCTGTGTAATTGAATAAAGAAAGAAAAGTGCTAGAGGGAGGACCGGAAAGTCTTATAAGGAAGATGGGGGCTCGTCCCCCCCGGATGTACCACGCTGAATCAGATCCACCAGAATAGAGAAGGACAGGGGTATAAGTCACCCTGAGAAAACGGAAAAAGGTATGCTGGCTTAGAAGAGGAAGGAACCTGAGCCCAACAGTGTAGGAATCGAACGCAGCGCCCGGCTATGACTTTGGAGAAGCAGAGGTGGGACGGGCCCACTCCTCATGAAAAGCGCATAGTCGAGTGAGTAGAGGGGAAGACGTGCCTTTCCCGAGCATTCAATTAGCAGGTATGAGCATAACCATCCAAATCAAAAGAAAAATCCAGGCAAGCTCTACATACCATACCGAGCGGCTGGAACCTATGATGCTACCATCTCTGCTGCTGGTGCTGGTGATGAAGGTAGTGGTGGATAAGCTGAGACGGGAAGGCATGTTACTGATGGCTGGCTTTGGTAGTAGGAGTGCTGTGGGCTAGCTTGGCTCTTTCTGGCTTTGCTGGCTTTCTTCTGGTGGTACCTTGACTTCTTCCTCTCCTGCTCCCCTATACTACTTCGGTGCCCTCTTAGCTTTTAGTAGTTCCATATAGCGAAAGATTATTAGAGGCAAAAGACTGACTACTAACGATACATGGGGTACGCGCACTCCCACCAGCCATTCGATCTGACGCTCTGGACTGGTCACTTTTATCCCTCGTATGCGTGCAAAAGCATGGTCTCCATGGTATGCAAGGGTTGGTCTCCCCCTAGCGAATTCATCTATTGATTCTCCCGCATTCTCTCATGTCTCGTCCAGGGGTGATTTTAACTCCGGGATGTGCTCTTTTCTCATGATGTGGTCCGTACGGCCGGCTGGCATAACGCTTACTTGTGATTGATGTCTCGACATCACGTTTGCTAAGATGATCTTTCCGGGGTGGTAGATGGGCATTATAGAGAGTACGCGGGGCATGACTTGATACCAAGAGTGCTTTGGGGCTGTCATGTATATAGTGTGAGCGATTTCCAGGCTACTTCTGGACTTAAACTACTATGATTGATGCACTGGACCTCAACCCATTACGTATCTCTTTCGGAGTACAGGAAATAAGGGAAGGAAAGTTCGTCTGGGGTTCTTCTCTCCCCTCCTCCGGCCAACCATACCAACTAGTGAGTAGTCGTCCAATTCCGGTATTAGTTCCGTTTCCCCGGCAAAGACAACTACAAACTATTCGCCGGGTTGGGCATGACGGCTATTCCTTCCTTTAAATGGCCCTCCATCATTGAACCCCTATCCCGGCGGCTATGTCGCCCTATCCCCCACTCAATTGTTCTATTCGAATTTCCCCGGCCTCCCTCATCCGAATCAAATGTCCAGGTCGGTTGCCACTTGACCATCTTTAGCTTCTTCTCTCACTCCAAACAATTCTCTTCTTCATCGCCCGACCGAACCGAATAGGGAGATGGTTGTACTGCTGGTGCCCCATCGTGATCTTCGCTATACCCTTTATATCTCCCGGCCGGGACGGAATAACCAATTTCATATCCGAGGATCCATTTCTTTGGGATAGGGAAAAAGGTCAGCTTATTACTTAATAATCAAGGTTCGGTTAAAGGTGTCGAGCTTGAAATCCCTAGCAAAGCTGAATCTCCCCGAACCTGAAGCAATGGCTTTTCAATCACGGGTTGGAAACTCTTCCTTCTCTATTCATTCTCGGTTCGATCCTACACAATTCCTCTTTCCTGGCTGGTGGGTTGGTAAACTCGTTCCGCAGACTTCTCGAGGCGATATTCTAAACTTTTTACCAATCGATCGAAATCAATCCCCTTGATAACATAGGGGGCTCTAAAGGTAAGGCATTAAGGCTGCAGGTTCGATGCGCTAATCCCCGACAAAAAAAAACAGC